CCTACTCTTATGAATTAATGAAATACCTATGGTTTGATACATAATAAACTGTCCATCTTTTTTTACAGACAGACGAAGGGGTTCAATAATCAATATACCCCTTTTCATTAATCTTGTAAGAGTTAAATTCTTCTGAATCAGCATTATATTCAGATTCATTTCTCTCCTTTGAATAGAGGATATAGTAATTTTTCTTGGATTTCTCAGTCTAAGCAGGAGACAATATACTTTGATATTGTTGATCATTCTTTGATTCAAAGCATCATCCCATCTTAATTGAAAAAGTAAATACCTTTTCAAAAAGAAATCTAGTTCTGCTTCCGTATTACTTTTGTATTGTTTTTTTTTTTTAGGTTTTTTTATGTCTGATTCCGAATAATCTTCTTCAATATCTTTTTGTTGGTTTGAGAGAACAGATACAAGATTTCCTTGGTTTTGTGCAATTGATCTAAGATCTCTTTGGCCGGTGGATTCTTTTTCTTTTTGATTCTTTAATTCCAATTTTTTTTTTTCATTCGGTGGTATAACCCCTTTTTGCTTTCTATTGGTGTTTTTATTTTCACTAACATTTTCATTTATATTAAAATTTAAAAAAAGTAATTTGCTCGGTATAAACCACGGTTTAATTTTATATGCATTATAAAGTAGTACAAATTCTGGGAAGAACCAAAGTTCCAGATTCGATATAGGACAATTTAGTATTTCTTCATTCATTCCTATCCAATCAAAAAATCTTTTTTTTTTATTAGGTGAATTGATTTCTTGATCTTGATAAATTGTAAGATAAAAAAGATTTTTTTTATCAATTTTATCAATTATTTCATAATTATTAGTCCCGGTCTTAGTATTTTTATTATTGTTGGTATCGATCTTGATCCAGGCCTCAATATTTTTTTTCTTTCTAAGACAAAAATGGATGATTTTCCAATCAAAACATTTTCTATCCGGATTTTTTTCCATATAAATAAGATTACTTTTTCCTAGATAATTTTTGATAGGGATATCTCCTAATACATCAAAAAATTTGCTTTTATATGTGTTGTAATTATAAAAATTTTCTTGATTCTTAGTTAGTTGGAATGGTGATCCGTAAATATATGGATCCCTCTTAGTTTGATAATTAATAGATCTATAAGATAAAAGATTATATCTATAGTATTTTTTAAAATTATCTTTTTGATTTGATAATGAAAATACTTTGTAATCATTTTGTTTTTTGTAATGAATTAATTGGTCTTTTTCATATGAATTTTTTTTGTTTAAATCTTGATTTTGAATTGTACGACATTGATTAATTCTAGTTCGCCATTTTTGTGCTATTAATCTAGACCATCTAATCTGAGAGAAATCGTATTGATATTGATAATGACCTCTTAACCAGGTTTTCCATTGATTTATTCCAGAATTCCGAAATTTCTTATGTCTTAATTCAAAATGAATTATTCCTTGTGTTCCAAAATAATCTTTTATTGAAGTCTTAAGAAAAAAAAATGTTCGGTGATATTTAAGAATAGATTTTAATTTATACAAGTTAAGAACTTGGGTTTGTGATAATTTGTAAAATACATATGCTTGTGACAAGATGGATAAGTCACAAAAATTCTGTGAATTCTTATTACTAATATTATAAAGTGACTTGTTTATAGTCGAAATAAAGTGAATTGTATTTTGATTTGTTTTATTAATTCTTTTTTGATTTATTTTATTATTATAAATAGATTTATCATAAATAGATTTATCAATAATTTTTTTTGTTGATTCAAAAAAAAATTGTATATTAATTCTGAGAATATTAATGATAGATAGAAGGATCTCTACGTATACCGCCTTAGTCAAAAAAGTAAAAAATTTTAGAAAATAATGTAATTTTCGGATTAATCGAGCGTTTCGTCTTTTTAATATTTGCCAAATATTCTTTGGTGATTCGAATCTTTTAGCATTATAATTTATTTTATTAGGACTAACATTTATTCCCGGAGTCACTTTTTTTTTTTCTTTTGTAATTCTTTCTATTTGATTTCGGATTGTGCTTGTTCTATCAGTCAGATCCTTCATTTTTTTTTCTGTCAATAAATCATTTGTCCAATCTGTAGATTGAGTTCGACTAAAAGATTCATGAATTATCTGATTACGAGTTATAAAATCTTTTTCTTTTTGAGTTTCGCTTGATTTATATACGTCTCTCAATCTAAATAATAGAATTGGATTTACTTTTGAGAGTTCTTTTATTATTTTTTTTAAAAATAGAATGACTTTGATAATCCATTTTTTTGTTTTTTTTGAGATATTTAGAAAAATTTTTGTTCTTTCCTTTAAAACTTTTAGAACTAGAAAATACTTCTTTTTCAATTTTCCAATTTTTTTTTCGAGTTTCTTAAAAATGGGTTCAAAAAAGGAAGGTCGTTTTCGGGGAGAACCAAAAGGAAGTTCCGCTTCCATTCCCCAAACTGTTAAAAAACAAAAATCGTCTTTTTTTTTCATTCGATCTATATGAGAGGGT